TATATAGATCCTTTCTGGTTGTGACCACACATAAAAATGACATTGCCATAAATTGACAAGGTAATATTTCCACTTATTCATCAGAAGTGGCGTATCTTTTGAAACCAGAATCGATTTTCCTTGATATCTAACATAATGCATGAAAGGATCCTTGAAGACCCGTAAGATAGCCGAAAAATAATTAGCAAACACTTTGACAAGATGTTCGATTTTTCCATAGAAATATATTCGCTCAAAAAGGCCCCTATAAGAAGTTAATCGTATATGAGAAGATTGGTTACGTAGAAAAAGGAAAATGGATTCGTATTCACATACATAAGAATTATATAGGAACAAGACTAATCTTCGATTTCTTTTTGAAAAAAAAGAAATCAATTTTTTTGAAGTACTAAGACTATTCCAATTACAATACTCGTGAAAAACGAACCGTAATAAATGAAAAGAAGAGGCATCTTTCACCCAGGAGCGAAGGATTTGAACTAAAATTTCCAGATGGAGGGGATAGGGTATTAATACATCTGACACATAATTTAAATGTGGGAATTTATCCTCTAAAAAAGGAAATATTGAATGACTTGATCGTAAATTATAAGATTTTGCGATTTCTCCTTCCTCTAAGGAAGATACTAATCGTAGGGAAAATGGAATTTCCACAATGACTGCAAACCCTTCTGATAGCATTTGAGAATACAAATTTTTGTTGTACCCCAAAAATGGATTTTTGTTATAAGAATTAGTGAAAAAAAAAAAATGATTCTGGTGATACATTCGAGTAATTAAATGTTTTACCATTAGGAAACTGGATTTTTTGTCATAACCATAATTTTCCAACAAAATGGATCCATTTAAAAAATGATCATGAGAAAATGCATAAATATACTCCCGAAAGATAAGTGGGTATAGGAAGTCACGTTGCCGAGATTTCTCAAGTTCTAAATATCCTTGAAATTCCTCCATTTAAAATTTTATTTGAACTGGGGATACTATAAGGATTTATTGGGTTATCAAATGATACATAGTGCGATACAGTCAAAACAAGGTATTACAGTACAAAAAGAATAATAAATAATAGATACCTCGTAAATAGGTAAGACTTATCAACGGACTCTCTATCCTCTCTTTTCTTTTGCCATCTAATGGGTTTATATTTTAGGATAAAAAAGATGGTTAGAAATCCTTTATTTTTTCAACCCAATCGCTCTTTTGATTTTGGAAAAAAACTCTTTATCAATATACTGCTTCTTCTACACATTCCCCTCTACCCCATAATGTAGAGTAACTAATAGTTAGGACTTAGAAAAAAATCGATAACTCACTCATAAGAAAAGTCCTTCCCGTATCAAGCACTAATATAGTTTTAACGTCTAATTAGATCGGGTAATCATTCGAATTAAGAACATAAGCCCGTTACTTTTTATTTCTCTATAATTGGAGCATAGGGCTCTATCCATTTATTCATTCGACCCGACTTGACTTGACTTTTTTTTTTCGCATCAAGAATTCAAACAAGGTTTGGCCCAATCTAGTAAGGTAAAAATATTACTAGAATTTTCCATTGATACGACATGCTGCTTTTTCCATTCATTCCTTTCAGGATCAGTCGCGGTCTTACAAACTCTACCGATAGTATGGACGAATCTGTTACTTCATAGAAATGTGTAAAAGATGCTAGCCGCACTTAAAAGCCGAGTACTCTACCATTGAGTTAGCAACCCCAAAAATATCAAAAATTTTTCTGTGTAGATACAATCGGAATAAAAATAAAAAAAGAAATTAAATTACATGACGTAATCAAAATATTCCAATAAAAAAAAAACTTCTTATATGACACAAAAGTCACTTTTTGTATCACAGAAAATACAATGAGACCATCATGTGCGTGAAAAGCAAAGGTCATGAAACGGAGATAACTAGCTTCATTTATACACGATCGGATTATATTTGTTTGATACACTGTTGTCAATATGAATGTGAATAGTGAAAAACGACTACAATGGAGAAAACAAAAGAATTAGAAATGAATAAAAAACAAATGGAAATAACAATTTGAATTGAATAAATATATTTCTATTTATTAATTATTAATAGATAAAGATAAAAAGATAAAGATAAAAAAATATAATAAGAGAAAATATTCTAATAATAATATATTATATAATTAATAATATATTATATAATATAATTATATATATATATATATAATAAATAAGAGACAAAGAATTAAAAAAACTACGGACTTGGATTGGATTGGCACTATAGAGATAATCAACATAGATAGACATAAAAGATGTAGGCGAAAGAAGAAATTCAGGAAGAAGTAGAAAAAAATATATCGGGTTTATTCAATCCATAAATATAAATAACTAAAAAAACTTAATCCCCCTTTTTTATTTGTTCATAGAATTGCAACAAAATCACCCCATTGATGGGGTAATGTACAAATTTTTATTTATAGTATAGAACCAATTAATTAATTTAGTCACTTGATTGATCTTTTTTCTATTCATCTTAGATCAATTTATATCAATAAAATAAAAATCTATTTTTGTCGTTATCGAAGACGGAATTTTAAGGTAATAAGTGTAGTATGAATAGAACAAGAGAGGGGGGAAATAATAAAGAAAAGGTTAGCCAAAGCTATATACAAGTTATCCACACCCTCTTTTTTTTTATTTCATTAATGGAATTTCGGTTATTGATTAAGGTGAAGTTCCGTAAAAACCCCGGCCTTCTTTAAAATATCATGAACAGTTCCTGTAGGTTGAGCACCCTTTTCAAGGAAATATAGAATAGCAGGAACATTTAAATGGGTTTGATTCTTTATCGGATCATAAAAACCCACTTTACGAAGATCTCTTCCTTCTCTTCGGGATCGAACATCAATTGCAATGATTCGATAAACGGCTCATTGGGATAGATGTAAATTAACAATACCCCCCCCCAGAACCGTATAAGAAGTTTTCTCCTCGTACGGCTCGAGGAAATTCAAAGTTATGTATAGAATTCTAATTAATGTCAAATAGATCCATAGATTATTAAATCAATTAGACTATGATTTAAATACTTTTTTCTTATTCTTTTTTGAAAAAAAAAAACTCATTCTTATCCCCATAACTCAAGTTGGATAACTCTCACTCAAAGGAAAACAACCCTTAAGCTTAAGCATTTCATTTATTGAGTGGTCTCTAACCCCTTTATTTTTGCCTGTCTCCTTTAGAATCTATTTTGATTCTTCATTCTGATCTAGTTTAGTTATTGAGACAATTGAAAAAGATTTTTCCTTGTTCCGGGATCCTTTATCCTTGCCTTGAATCATTGGGTTTAGACATTACTTCGGTGATCTTTAATCGTTTCAAAATGGCAGCAACATACCATTTTTTTTGATTTATTTTTATCAAAGAATCATATAAATAATGGATTCTCGCGTGATACACTTTTGATCAAATTTGACGTTTGAATTTGAAACTTGGTCGAATTGGATCCTTTCGATTTCTATACCGAACATATACTTACGAAGTAGTTTTAACTTATTGATTGACACTAACCCTAGATCTCTGCCCTTGATAAATGAATCAATACTTTCTACTCGAGCTCCATCATGTACTATTTACATCAAAACCCTAAAAAAATGAGAGTTCTAGTGGAACAGAACAAACGATGTCGAGTCAAGAGCATCTTCATTCCTATATAATATAAAATGGTGGGTGTAAGAATCCACAGTGGATCATGTCCTTCAAGTCGCACGTTGCTTTCTACCACATCGTTTTAAACGAAGTTTTACCATAACCTCTAATTTCTTGGAACTGGTATGTAATTGATTCATTTATGGAATCATGTATAGTCATTGGTTTAGTTGGTCCATAGTAATCTATACTCTTATGACATGAGTAGTTTTTGAAAAAGTCTTAGCAATAATTCAATTTATTGAAACCCATATTTTATTGTATATATTGGATCAATAATATTTTTTTTTGTATGAGTGCAATAGAGATTTTTTTTTAATTTCTACAAATTAAGAAATAATTAATTACGAATAATTAAGAATCTCCATTTTTCAATTTCTTCATAGAATGGATTCACGAGTTTCACACTTCTTCGAGTACCAAGGACTCATAAGAAATCATTAAAAAGATTTAATTGATTGAAAATTTCCTACCTCAATATTTTTATTTGAATAAAGTTTTGTAATAAAAAAGGATTTATTACATTTTATTATCATAAATAAATGCATATTCGGATTAACCCATGAATGATTTGAAACAAATAGATAGATCAAAAATAAAAATATTTTTCACAAAAATAGCAATAAAACGATAAAAATACATAATAACAATACATATCAGCATTTTCTGCCTAGTTTATTTAACTTAAGAGACTCAATAATCTTTCCCTAAAAGAAAGTGAAAAAGATGTATGAATAACCTCTGTCTGAATTGTTACTTGGATTTACAATTATTCATTACAGACAAACACAAAATACGAAAAAATGAGGTGAAAAGAAATACATAATATGTTACATATGTAACTTGATTCTTTGTTAATCAGATTCGTACAGATATTAAAATTGATATCTTCCATTATGGATTAACTCCTATCTACCCCCCCCCCCAATTATATAGAGTAGATGCATCAGAAATCAAAAAAGGATCCTACAGGGGACTGGACTAGTTTCGGAGGTGCTAGACTATCTTGTATAAGGCCAAAGTCAAACAGATCTAGATTAAACGATTGTTCCTACCTACTTTTTTGATTTGACTCTAAATTTGAGTACCCTAAATCGGTCTTAAGAGACTTAAGACCATTGATTGAATTCCATTAGTGTCAAAAACACAAGACCTTCGTGTTTCTAATTCATAAATCCACAGAAAAAAAAAAAAAAAAAATCATAATCGGGTTTCACACACCATTTAAGGGATAGAGAATAAGAGAGGCTTTCGCATTTCGATTTTAAATGCATCATTATAAGAAAATAAGAAAGAACAACCACATTCTATCTATATCTAATACTAGACTCTTAAGCATAAAGTTGTTTAAAAGGGCAATCTTTAGTCTGATATGATATCGAATATTTTTCTATAGATCTTATAATATACTATTATATATATAATATGCATACTCTGGGACGGAAGGATTCGAACCTCCGAATAGCGGGACCAAAACCCGTTGCCTTACCACTTGGCCACGCCCCATTTATATTCAACACTAATAAACACTAATATTGGTAGTGGTTGGTCGTCAATTCCAGTCGAAATATTTATAGAAAAAATTAGCTTGTTGCTCGGATTTTGATACGTTTATAGATCCAATTAAACTGAATTTATTGATCATTACATATAATTCCATTAAGATATTGTATGAAAGTAGGATTTCTTCTATTCTCTTTTTATTTGAGAATTGAAGGATTTTTGATTGGCTGAGTTCAAATCAAAGAAAGGTTTTTTGACCTACTTTATGTTATTAATTTTTCCCTTTTCCCTTATATCATAGCAATACTAGGGGATTAATAACTCAATCAAATCAAAAGAAATACAATTATCTTCAAGAACAAAGAAAAAAAAAAATTGTTATGCTTAATATCTTAAGTTTCATCGGTATCTGTCTTAATTCTTTCCTTTATTCAAGTAGTTTTTTCGTCGCCAAATTGCCTGAGGCCTACGCTTTTTTGAATCCAATAGTAGATGTTATGCCAGTAATACCTCTATTCTTTTTTCTATTAGCTTTTGTTTGGCAAGCTGCCGTAAGCTTTCGATAAGATTTTTAATACTGTCCGAGACAAATTATAGATTTTCTAGAAAAAAAAGATTCTAACTAGTTATAAGATCAGATAAGTCGTACATACAGTCTGAACCTTTGACTTGAGTCCAATATTGAAATTCTTCTATAGCTGTGATAAATCGGGATCACTCTCATTTTCTTATTCTTACTTTTTTCCATTGAACGACCCTGTTAGAGTCCCCCACAATTATATATTGTGGGTATGAAATACAATTTTTAGTAATGAACGACTCAACTCTTAAAATTTTTTCCTATTTCTAGAAATAACTTCACTCCATTTCTTGGTGTCAAAATAGGTTAAAATAGAGAATCTATTCTCTTTTTTTTTTTAATGATCTTGGAGATTGTGTAATGCTTACTCTCAAACTATTTGTTTATACAGTAGTAATATTCTTTGTTTCTCTCTTCATTTTCGGATTCCTATCTAATGACCCGGGACGTAATCCGGGACGTGAAGAATAAAAAAAATATTATTTTTTTCCTTGCTTGATTTTGAAATGTTCTTAAAATTTTATCTATTCCACATCTTTCCTCAACTATAAAAAAATACCAAGTAATTGACAGAAACGGAAAGAGAGGGATTCGAACCCTCGGTACAAAAAACTCGTACAACGGATTAGCAATCCGACGCTTTAGTCCACTCAGCCATCTCTCCCCAAATTGAAAAAGGATAATTACTATGATACATTGTATAAAAAATAGAAAATGAAGGCTTGAAAAAAGCCCTTCTTTATCTCTGTTTATTATCTTTATCTACCCTTATTCTATAGATATATAATTATATACATATATAATTATATCGATAGATATAATTATCTAGATATATCGATGGATATATATAAAATCGATAAAAACTTTTATCAGCAATTCCATTTAGATAAATTAGATAAAGTAAGGGCTCAAAAGAAAAGATATCTCCAATTCTAATATATAAATAATACCAATATATTAAAGATTACTAAAAATATATATTTATAAATAAATCAAAATAAAGTACCTCTTTTATTTCATCCGAAAAGTCCTTTTCTTTTTATTTCCACGGCCTGGCCTGGTCAGTACCTAGCCGGGCTTTTTTTGTTCCAATGAATCGTAGATAAAATTATTTATTTGATTTGAAAACACAAAATGTTTTTGAAACAAAAAAAATCGAAACAACAAGAATCAGAATCATAAGAAGAATTATTATTTCGATTCCTATGATACAGAAAAAGATGATATAGAATCAAGGTGCCATTCGTTATTATTATTCTTTATTACTTTACTGGAATAAAAAAACTTGTTATTTAGTTAATTAAACTGAGTCCTCTTTTCCTAATCTCATTAGTCGCCCTGACGAAAATACGTCAACGCTCGAATTTTCATGATTCTTTTCTGATCCGATCTTTTTATTACTTATTACTACGACTTATTTTCGTCTTCGACAAAAGGTCCATTTATATACAATAATTGCATTGTAGCGGATATAGTTTAGTGGTAAAAGTGCGATTCGTTCTATTAATCCCTTAATAGTTAAGGGATCCTTCGGTTTTATTAATATTCCGATCAAAAACTTTATTTCTTAAAAGGATTTAATCCTTTACCTCTCGATGAAAGATTCGAGGCAAAATATAAATTCTCGTGATTTGTATCCAAAAAGAAGTTCGAAATTGAAAAAAATTGGATAATGAAATTACGAAACATAATTTTATTGAATTGGATCCTTCCAATTGAAGGAATAAGGGATCC